CAAAGACATTCGGAATTTCATCTCTGATGATACTTTTTTAGTTAGCGAGAGTAATGGAGAAAGTTTTTATATTTATTTTGATATTGAAAATCAGATTTTTGAGATTGAGAACGACCATTCTTTTCTGAGTGAACTAGAAAGTTCTTATCGGAATTTTCGTTATATGACTAATGGATCGACGAGTCAAAATTCCTTATACAATCATTACATGTATGATACTCAATCTAGTTGGAATAATCACATTACTAGTTGCATTGACGGTTATCTTCAGTCTCAAATCTGCATTGATACGTCCATTGTAATTGATAGTAGTGACAATTACATTGCAGGGTGCGTTTTTGATAAACGCCGAACGAGTAGTGAAAGTAAGGGGTCCCGTATACAAACCCGCGCGAAAAAGAGTGATTTAACTCTACCAGAAAGTTCTAATGATCTCGATGCAACTCAAAAATACAAGCAGTTGTGGATTCAATGCGAAAATTGTTATGGATTAAATTATAAGAAATTTTTGAAATCAAAAATGAATATTTGTGAACAATGTGCATATCATTTGAAAATAAGTAGTTCAGAAAGAATTGAAGTGTTGATCGACCCCGGTACTTGGGATCCTAGGGATGAAGACATGGTCTCTCTGGATCCCATTGGATTTCATTCGGAGGAGGAGCCTTATCAAGATCGTATTCATTCTTATCAAAGAAAGACAGGATTAACTGAGGCTGTTCAAACAGGCATAGGTCAACTAAACGGTCTTCCAGTAGCAATTGGAGTTATGGATTTTCAGTTTATGGGGGGTAGTATGGGATGTGTAGTGGGGGAGAAAATCACTCGTTTGATTGAGTACGCTACCAATCAATTTCTACCTCTTATTATAGTGTGTGCTTCGGGGGGGGCACGCATGCAAGAAGGAAGTTTGAGCTTGATGCAAATGGCTAAAATATCGTCTGCCTTATATGATTATCAAGCAAATAAAAAGTTATTGTATGTCTCAATTCTTACATCCCCTACTACTGGTGGGGTAACAGCTAGTTTTGGTATGTTGGGAGATATCATTATTGCCGAACCAAATTCCTACATTGCATTTGCGGGTAAAAGAGTAATTGAACAAACATTGAATAAAACAATACCAGAGGGTTCACAAGTGGCTGAATATTTATTCCAGAAGGGCTTATTCGACCTAATCGTACCGCGTAATCTTGTAAAAAGCGTTCTGAGTGAGTTATTTAAGTTACACGCCTTCTTTCCTTTGAATTCCAATTCACTCGAGTAGAATTAACTAAAATTGACTTATTTTATTTGTATTGTAGTAAACACTCGGATAACTCTATTTTTTTTTGCCTAGATTCCCGATTATTACTTAAGTCTCTCTCATCATCAACAAGATAAAAGCGCGAGTTCTTCTTTTTTGTGAATTTAGGCAAATAAAACGAATTCCGTCTTACGTATATAATCCAATTTAAATCTACCAACAAATGGATATATAGTTTTGTATCTTTCTCCATCTCCGGAAAACCCCATTTTACTAAAAATACTGGTTGTGGCGCATTCTAACCAATCTTTGGATAATTTGTAAGAAACTCTAATGAAATTAGAAGACAAGAACAAAACACAAAGACATGAAGAAAAATAATAAAGTGGATTATCGTACATACCTTTCATGTAGATAGATGAATAAGTCCATTCATTTAATTCTACATTCTTTGGCCGTATTTTTTTTATCACTTAGATTATGTAGATACTTATTTCTCTATTATCTCGAATAAGAATTTGCAAATTAAATGAATTAGTTAACTACCACTTTATAATAATTATAATAACTACCACTTTATAATAATTATTAATTATAATCAATCTAAATATAAAATATGATATTTAATAAAAAACAGGTGCAAATAGGAAATCGAGGTACCCCACTTTATGACAATTTTCAATTTTCCTTCTATTTTTGTGCCTTTAGTAGGTCTAGTATTTCCGGCAATTGCAATGGCTTCTTTATTTCTTCATGTTCAAAAAAACAAGATTGTTTAGATCGATGGGGCCCAACCTCATCTGTTTTTTTTTGAAACTTAGGCCGGGAGCATAACATCGATATTGATTTCGGGAAATATGGTATAACATGTGATTTCCGCCGAATAGGAAAAAGCTCTTATGCTTACCGAAAATTATCGAAAATTATATATGAGTAAATTAATTTTAATTAGTGTCAAATAGATCAGGATCGTGGGATCCCTAAAATGTAAAGTTGGTGGATCTATATATATATCAATAATGCTCCTATAAGACGAGAGACGCGTATGTTAGTATTTTAGATCTAAACAATTTGATGAATTACTCCTAAAGGTTCCCATCAAACTAGTGCTAGGTGATGAAAGTTCCTTCGGAAACAAAATGAAAGTAAAGTCAAAATCATTTGGGGTATTATCTTAATTCCAATAAAATGCAATCGAATCAAGTATGAGTTGGCGATCAGAACATATATGGATAGAACTTATAACGGGGTCGCGAAAACTAAGTAATTTTTACTGGGCCTTTATCGTTTTTTTAGGTTCATTAGGATTCTTATTGGTTGGAACGTCTAGTTATTTTGGTAGAAATTTGATATCTTTTGTTCCATCTCAGCAAATCATTTTTTTTCCGCAAGGGATCGTCATGTCTTTCTACGGGATCGCAGGTCTCTTTATTAGTTCCTATTTGTTGTGCACAATTTCCTGGAATGTCGGTAGTGGTTATGATCGATTCGATAAAAGGGAAGGAAAAGTGTGTATTTTTCGTTGGGGATTTCCTGGAAAAAATCGGCGTATATTCCTCCGATTCCTTATAAAAGATATTCAATCTGTTCGAGTAGAAGTTAAGGAGGGTATTTATGCTCGTCGGGTCCTTTATATAGACATCAGAGGACGCGGGGCTATTCCGTTGACCCGTACTGATGAGAATTTGACTCCACGAGAAATTGAACAAAAAGCAACCGAATTGGCCTATTTCTTGCGTGTACCAATTCAAGTCTTTTGAGAAAAGGAACTTCGATTTCTCAGCAGAAGGGGGTAAAAATGCACGAATTCTTTACTATAACATAAAGGTTCGTCAGAACCTTCAAGTGCAGACAAAGTCGACGTATAGGGAACAACCATAAAACAAAACCACTTCATATATTAAACGATTTCCAAAGAAAGAAATTTCTCTTTTCAAAAAAATATTTGTTGGAAGTGATACTTTACGATGCAGCTAAATCCTATTAATTATTTCCTTTTTGTGAATTGACCCTTTGATATTTTTTCCGCTCGTTTGGATTCTTTACTAAAAAAAATGGGTTTTATTACTAAAAATACCTGGCCCCACCCCTGTCTTATTTTTCGGCTCAGTTTTGTGATCATCACAATATCTTTTTCTCAATTATTCTATTCTTGGATATCAGGAATCATTCGGTTTTTTTGAAATATTGGATATTTTGCTAGATTAAAGGCGTTCGTTCGTCTCAAAATCTCAATAATATTCATATTCATTACTTAACTTAAAAGTTAACTAAAGTAAAGTACTTCTGTCGGTCCTTCATCAAAAGGAAACACTTGTGTGAAATTTGATCAATTGAGATATCTGGAAACAAATTTTTGGTTGTTTCTTCATTTTAATCCGAAGTCGAGTCTTAGTCTATTTCTGTATTCTTTCGAAATTACAATAAAATCACAAATAAAATAGATTCATAGATTTGATACCGCGCCTAGAACTCATGTTTGAAAGATATATTTGATTGCATAGAGTCGACAAATGAAGTGGGTTAATTTTAAATTCACAGGTGATAAATGGCAAAAAAGAAAGCCTTCACTCCTCTTTTGTATCTTGCATCTATAGTATTTTTGCCCTGGTGGATTTCTCTCTTATTTACTAAAAGTATCGAATCTTGGGTTACTAATTCGACGAATGCTGCTCAATCCGAAATTTTTGTGAATGATATTCAAGAACAAAGTATTTTAGAAAAGTTCATAGAATTAGAGGAAATCTGCTTTTTGGACGAAATGATCAAAGAATACTCGGAGACACATCTACAAATTCCTAAAAGAATCCACAAAGAAACCATCCAATTAATCAAGATACATAATGAGGGTCGTATCCATACGATTTTGCACTTCTCAACAAATATAATCTGTTTTATTATTCTAAGTGGTTATTCTCTTTTAGGGAATGAAGAACTTGTTATTCTTAACTCGTGGGCTCAGGAATTCTTCTCCAATTTAAGTGATACAATCAAAGCTTTTTTGATTCTTTTATTAACCGATTTATGTATCGGATTTCATTCACCCCACGGGTGGGAACTAATGATTGGTTATGTCTATAAAGATTTTGGATTTGTTAATAATGATCAAATTATATCTGGCCTTGTTTCCACTTTTCCAGTTATTCTCGATACTATTTTAAAATATTGGATTTTCCGTTATTTAAATCGCGTCTCTCCGTCACTTGTAGTTATTTATCACTCAATGAATGAGTGATAAATGATCTACCAATATTTATTATTAATCTAATCCAATTTATTCGAATGTTTCTTACTTTGTAGTTCTACATAAACATTAAAAACTGCCTATCCGGAGAATTTTATTCGTTTTTAATCCTATCGTATTCCAGTCAAATGATTCAAGTAAATAGCAGAATCATGGATAGGGAACTATACTAGCGACCTACCCAATTTATTGTAGAAATTTTCGGATCAATGATTAGACCATGCAAACTAGAAAGACTTTTTTTTTGATAAAGGAACAGATTACTCGGTCTATTTCCGTATCGCTCATGATATATATCATAACTCAGTCATCCGTTTCAGGTGCATATCCCATTTTTGCGCAGCAGGGTTATGAAAATCCACGAGAGGCGACCGGGCGTATTGTATGTGCCAATTGCCATTTAGCTAGTAAGCCGGTGGCTATTGAGGTTCCACAAGCAGTACTTCCCGATACTGTCTTTGAAGCAGTTGTTCGAATTCCTTATGATAAGCAAGTAAAACAAGTTCTTGC